TGGGCCGCCCTCTTTGATTTTCCGCACCAATCCTTATTTACTACTACATCTTTTTTGGGGTGTATAGCTCAGTTGGTAGAGCATTGGGCTTTTAACCTAATGGTCGCAGGTTCAAGTCCTGCTATACCCAAACCTAACTTGCACTATACTATGAGTAAGGATGCGTAGTAGCGCAAAGAGCACTCTTTGGCCTTTAGATTAGAGGCGCTTCGCCGTCTTTGATTGGATGGAAACAGATATCTAAAGTGTGCAGTGAAGGATCTTTCTATTCTAGGTAGCCAGCCAAAGCGCTTACCTTTCATCAAAGGGGCCGTAATCAGCCTCAAGATTTGAGATTCCGTAAGTAACTCAGTGAGTGCCTTTCTAAGAAAGAAGGGCTTGGAAGAATAAAATGAAATACGAACAACCGCGCTGGTTGTAATAGATCGACTTTCATGCTAGTTCTTGCTCCAGCATGAAAGTTCCATTTCAGGGAAGGACGACGTACTATGATACTGATCTTTTTTGTTTTCTTTTTCTTTTTCACTTTTCTACAACCTCTACTCGTACGCTGGAATTTTCTCATCATGGTTCTTTTATTGGTTTTCTACACTTATCTTTTTCACGAGACTTTTTTGCTATGGAGGCAGACCGGGTGAGAGAGATCCCTTGTCTTTGCCGCCTACCTATGTCTAGAATAGCACGATAGAGCCCCTAATCTATAGCAAGAGTCTAACCGCCTGCATTGATGACTGAAGCAGGAATGAGAATAACCTAGTCTCCTTATGATTATGAAGTGAAGCAATGGAAGAAAGGAAACAAGCAACTGGGAACCATCTACAGCTTGAACACTCCTTCTTGCCTTTCAATCTCGACCTACGCTTGGATGGAATAGTGGCTTTCTTGTAGTAGTAGTAAATGAATCAGAACATCTAGGTAGCAACTATCTCGAAATGGATAAGTAAACTCCCCCATTTTTGAATGAGTATGGGTGAAAGGCCTGCTTTCACCTACGACTTTCTCATCAGAGGTTTAAAGAGGTAGTGATTCTAGGACTAGAGGGAAGTTCAAGTCGACCAATGTGATAGGCGAAGAACTAACTTCTCTGGTGTCCGTCAAAGGATTCGGAGGTAGGGGATGACCTGTAATGAATCTGCCTGTTCGGGTTAAAGGGAAGGGCCTCGTCGAAATCATCGGCTTTCTGCCCAACGCCACGGCCGTGGCCCTATTATTTAAGAATATTTACGGATGTATAAGGCCAGCATAGGCTGAGTCTAATTCACCATCCCGGGATTGAGTTCTGACCATAAAATCAACTATCATGCTTGGATGGAAGGAGCATTCAAGACTATCGAGGTTGGACGGAGGCGCCTCTTCTCGGTCGGGAGTGAGTTGTGAATTCTGGTGATAAGGCTTGTGATGTTCGATCTAAGATATTCGGAATCAAGATCCGGATAGAATTGTTGGCTTTCTCAATAGCTTTCTCGAGTTGCTGTTGCCGAAGCTGAGCTTGAAGAGCGGAGTTCGGCGAGAATACTCTTGACAGGTGGGCATGGAAGCTATCTGCTATGCTATTAGAGGATTTATACCGTAAACACACAACTTCCACCCTGTTGGCTGTAGTTTTAGCTTGTATATGTGAAAAATGAATAAGAAAATAAAGGATATTTAAAAAAGAATTAAAATAAGATATTTTTCTGCACAAAACAGGGAAAGAGAATGAACTAGAACAAAGCAGATTTTTTTCATTCCAGCACTACAAGCATTTTGTTACATGGGAGTACATCCAATAGGAAGCTTACACACACATAGACCAGCCAAACAACTAAACACAACATAACAAATAAAACCAAACAAAGACACTTAACTTAGCATAGGAGTCTATCTCCAGTAAGCATCGGAGTAGATCCCCACTAACAAAAGACAAAGAACACCATACATTAAAACAAACTACTTTGCGTCTACAGACACTTATTTAAATCTTCTAGAAAGAGTCGACGGACTCTTCTAGTCTCCCCGGTCACCGAGGGTGGCAGCCCGCACAATGAGCTCTTTTTGTTCGGCGAGGAGGGCCCGAATCCGGTCTTCCAGACCGCGAATGCGGCCCCGGGTCAATTGCATCATATTTCCTACGACCTCCGGATCGAGAGCAGGCGGATGCTCCCAGAACAGACCGAGCATTTGCTCCTGTTGGAGCTTCTCGTTTTCTGCACGAGCTATCTCGTGCTGAATTGCTGCAAGTCTCCCGGTGATATCCATAATGTTTGTTTTTGGAATAAGTATGACTGAAAGTCTTTCTTTCTGACTTCTACCTCTCTCTTTGAAAATATAGACTGAAAAAAGCTTCTATTTATAGGCCTTGGAGGCGCCTAACTCTTTCTTATTATTAGTAAGATAAGTTGTCTTAGTTTCATAACATGTTTCAACCCCGGCTTTTCATGAATATGGAACCGGATCCACTAGATTTTAGTGTGCTGAAGAATTCTCTTCGTACTCCAATCCGTACGAAAGGCCCCCTTTCTTTTGGCGGGTATCGCCACGTGGCTTAATCCCGGATCACTCCTTCAGGAATAGGACACAATAATATAGCGCACATCAGAGAAGAGAGTACCCCCTTTATTATAAGACAGGCCCCCCGCGTCCTTTCTTAATAGATGGAGCAATCGTCACTCGACAGCTCGAAAGCGGATCAGTACAAACCCACGTGATCCGTATTCGCTTACGTACCAGGCGTGCTTCGTCGTACCCTGACTACTCCTCTTTCACTGGCTTATTTGTACCCAGCTACATGATGGCACTCCCCTCGGCCAATCCTCAATCGACAGCAACTCCGTCCTAGCGAATCCATATCACCTGGGTCTCTTTCTCTTAGGTTGGTTTCAGCAGGAAATACAAAGAAAAGTAAGTGGGTCCAGTCCACATCTTTTTTTCTTTAATAATGAACACTATAATTCGATGAATTACTCAAATGATTCGATGAATGACTCAAATGATTCCGGAAATACATCAATTTCTCCCTATAATATTGATACTTAGTATCACGATCAAGTTTACTAATTACCTTCGAAAAACATCTTTTTTTTTCATTTTTTCCTAAACTCTTATCAAAAGGTTCGCATAAGAAATTAACATAGTTCTCGTAAGAAGTCATTATGGTTTGAATCTTTTGTTCCCACGTATCCCTATCCTTTTTCTTCTTTTTTTGTTTTTCTGGTATATTTTTATACAAGTATTTTTTCAGATCCTCCTGCTTGATTATACCTTTCCAGTTTTCTGTATCAATACCTTTTTCATCGTAAACAAATTCACCACCATCTAATCATTTTTCTTGATAATCAATCACATTGTGATAGATATACTCATTGATGATAGAAAGAGGATCCATTTTACAAAATATATTGACATAAGTATCAGGCAGTTTCTTGCTATGATCAGCTGTAGTTATAAAGTTGTCATGAACTGTGTATATGGGGGATCCCTGGTTAAGCATTTCCAAAATAACATTCATAGCAATATATGCATCCTTTTGGTGAATGAAATTGACGAAGGTAGATACTTGAGTCTTCCTTTTATCTCTAGTTTCCGAAGGGACTCTAAGAGTAACCTGACGCCTCTTCTTGTGAATTCGATCATAAACCCATACATTGATAGGGTCTTTTTTCATATAATCCTGAACAGTTGTAAAGAAATCTGTTCTATATAGAACTTGAGGTACAAAGAGGATACCTGTATATAGTAATAATAAATGGATTGATACTAAACCTATACATGTAGAAGATCTGTCTAACATAAACCCCCGCAGTGGCGAAAAAATTGTATTCTATCTAAGGAATGAAATGAATCGCCTTCAGACTAAGAGTGAGATTCTCAGTGAAAAACTCTCTCAAAGGGATAGAGAGATGATCGGCATCATTTCAGAGAAGGATAGAGAGATCTCCGAGATGAAAAGTAAGATAGATCATCTTCAAGATGAGATGAAGAAATTCACTAAGGAAACAACCAAGGTTGTTAAGAAAACCAAGGTGGTTAAGACAGATAAGAAAACCAAGAAAACCAAGGTTGTTAAGAAAACAGAGAGGAAAAACCAGACTGACAAGACGAAACCTCCGTAAAAAGTATACCAGAGAGATCCCCCTCTAACGTAAAAACTGCACTTCTTTCACAACCCAGAGAGCAGCACAGCAACGAAGTATAGTCGTAACGTAAAAGCTGCACTTGAGACGAAATCGCTTACTGGAGCGCATAAACCAATAGTTGGAGTTCTTTCGGAGGGGCGGATGAAGGCATAGTTAGAGCTTCTGAGGCACGATAGCGAGAGCTAGATTCTGTGCTATTTCAATTGGAATGGAGAATGACATCGGGATGGGCTGTGACGCTTCCTGTTGAGTACAGTACACAATTCAGACTTGAAGTTCGTTTACACAGTATGAGAAAGACAATTATAAAGAATGGGACTAAGCAACTTTTTTAGATTTCATTCTTTAATATAACATCAACATAACAATAACATTATAAAGCAATATAGGCATTTATCCCATCCATCCACCGAGAAAAACACCTGCCTTACACTAAAAGTTCACGCGCTTCTTTATTCAAAACAAAAAAACATTCTGAAATGAACCCACATATAAAAGTGGGCTGGTCTGCTCATTATTTGTGTTCGTACATTTTTTCATTATTGCAATACAAGTAAGACCTCCACTATACTAGTTATGGAGAGGATTCGCGCCGGATGGAACACGGCGCTTCGAACCATAGACTACTGTTGCTGGAATGAAACGAAGCTTTGGAACAGAATTATGCTTCTTGCTAGGCCCTGACGGCGGAACTGGCATTTTTGGGGGGAAGAAAGCGGCCCCCTTTTGCGGCAGAGTAGAAAGCTGAGCTTTCCCTCGCGTAGCTCCATTCAGAAAGAACACAAAAAGGAGAAAGAACATTATTTCGCGGATTCTTGCCATCACTGCTGGAAAACAAATTTTTCTGTAGGCATCCATCGGGTCCGAGATTTTATACTGCTGCAGAAACTGAATCGAAGGGGTTGGTTGAAAGGTAAGGATAGCGTGATTGGCCGATTGGTTAGAAGGTAAGGATAGCATGATTAACTAGTTTCGGGTCTCTTGGATCATGGGCCAGAGCTACTTGGGTTTAGCCCGCTGAACATCATTTGGATGGGCTCGGATCCTTTGCATGATTTCATATGCCTTTGACGGGCTTTTAATTTGGACAGATCTGGAGGGCCTTCTTGCATGGACTTGGGCTTGCTTTGATGATGGGCAGGCCTTTTCTTCGCATAGGCCTTCCCTATATATAGTACTGGGGCTAACGCGCTAGGTCGAGCGGTCGCCGAAGCTTGCTTGTTAGTATAAAACTAACGAAACCTCAAACCAACCAATATCAAGACTACTCGGGCATACTTAGCTTTTCCTCCTAAGATAAGAGCTTTCCACCAAGCTTGTCACTTTTATCAACCTCTTCACTAATTACCTAGTAACTTTGAAAAATGAATTTCCACTAGGGTAAAGTAAAATAAAGGGAAGATGAAAAAACTACTACCCTAGCCTAGTAAGTAGTTGTCTATTTCGCGTGCCCTTCCTGTACTGACTTATACTGACTTACTGTATACCGCTGTTAGTGGACTGACAGCGTCAGCTGGAAAGGGGCTTTTCCGGAGAAAATGAAAACTTGATTCATGTAACAGGCTTAAACGTAGTTTTATCCGTAATAAGATGCCTATTCTCTTTAGGGATAGAAAACCAATGTAGCTTAGCATACCTGGCAAGATACTTTAACCAAGGTATAGACCGGGAGTACTTACTCATAGGTTGCTTGACTTCGTGCCTATCACATCACAGCTTATACCTTTC